GATCATCCCTATAGTAATCGGATGAGCCGGATTGTAGACATGAAAAAGTAAGAACTCAATAGGACCTTACCCCCCGAATCAGACAAAGAGGGGTAAGGTCCTATTGAGTTCTTACTCTTCGGGTAAGGTTTTGTTTGATCTATTCCATAACATAAAAAAAGTTGGAAATTCATCCAGTCAACATAATCATAATATTAGATTCATAGAAATGATAAAAGGATGCTTTGTTTCTGATGATGTTTTTGAAAAATGGAATCCCTTGATTGATTCATAGTATCTGTTCCGCCATAGTATGAGGGCCCCTTCCGAAACAAGAAGAAAGAAGGAATCAATTGATTTTTTGGATGACACAGGATTTCTACAGATGAGACATCCTGCAAACCATTTCTATACTAATTTAATTGAACCTTACTCTACTCTATTCTATAAAAATTCTATAAAAATAAAATTTCATCAAGTAAAAAAAGACTCTTAATGTTCCGGTTGAAAGGGGAAAATCTTGGATTTTTGCACATATCCAAATCCTTATTTATTATCTCATCTTAAAATTTTATTTTTTTTTTTACTTGAAATTTTATAAGTTCGTCGAAGAAGTTCTATTTGTTTACTAAGCCATCCCCCTTTTTTGTTTGTCCGCCACTTCTTATGAATCTAAAGAAAGAGGTTCCGATAGACCTGGAAAAGAAAACAGTAATCTTTGACGAACAAGATCAAGAATCATTATTATTTCGACACAAGAAAAGGGCGGAAAATTCCTTTTCTTGTGTCGAAAATTAGGAAGACAAGTAATCCCTCCCAGAATCATTCTTTCATTTATCCCTTGCCGCGTATTCTCTTCCTACTTAATGTTATGCCGCCTATTGTCTATTAGAATTCGATTCTATTAGATAGAAAAAACTATTGATGCATTCCATGGCATTTACAATCTGGCAATAAGAAGCGTCACACCGCTCCAATTTGGATTGAAAAAAAAAAAAAAAAAGGGGGGGGGGGGGGAGGGTCAAGTAGTCTTCTTCGCAATATACATACTATTACTGGGAATGGGATACAAGCAATTCCCGGCATCTCGCAGAAAAGCAGGATAAACAAAGCAAGACAAGGGGCTTTCCATATTTTTTTGGATCATACATAATTGCATTGATCAACAATAATTCGGCCCTTTTTATCAACTTGATGAATCCGTGGATCTAGAAATTCATTTCGGACAATTGAACCTTCTCAAACTGTTTCTTTTTGAGAACCAAAAAGATTTGTGCTAGGATAACAGATGCCAAGAAGAACAACAAACCTTGGACACGTAATGGATCTTGAAGTACTATTTCTGCATCTCCCTGACCAAATCCACCCACATTGGGATTACTCGTTAATGGCTGATCAAGCTTGATGGATTCACCCTCTGAAACAAGAAGTTCTGGTCCTGGAGGTATAATATCAACCACTTGGTGTCCATCCGATGCATCGGCTATGCTTATTTCATATCCCCCTTTTTCTTTACGTACTATTCTGCTTACTATACCTGCTGCTGTAGCATTATAGACTGTATTGTTACTTTTGCTCCCGTCGGGATAAATCTGACCCCTTCCCCTGTTCCCGCCTACGTATATGGGATATTTTAAGAAGTGAACGTCTTTCTTAGTAGAAGGGTCCGGAGAAAGAATGGGAAAGACGATTTCACTATATTTCTGACCAGGAACAGGACCCACTACAAGAATATTTCTTTTAGTGGGGCGATAGCTCTGAAAAGACAGATTGCCCATCTTTTCTTTCAGCTCGGGAGAAATACGATCGGGGGGAGCTAATTCGAATCCCTCGGGTAAAATAAGGACAGCCCCCACATTCAAAGCCCCCTTTTTACCATTAGCAAGAACTTGTTTCATTTGCATATCATAAGGGATTCTAACAACTGCTTCAAATACAGTATCAGGAAGCACAGCTTGTGGAACCTCAATATCCACGGGCTTATTAGCTAAATGGCAATTGGCACATACAATACGACCGGTTGCTTCTCGTGGATTTTCATAACCCTGCTGCGCAAAAATAGGATATGCATTTGAAATAGATGTCCGAGTTATTACATATATCATGATCAATACGGAAATGAATCGAGTCATCTCTTTCTTTACCCAGGAAAAGGTATTTCTATTTTGCATGGTCCAATAATTGATCCCGGAAATTTCTACAATAAATTAGGTAGGTAGCTAGCATAGTTCCCTATCCATGATTCTGCCATTGTACTGGAATAATTGTACTGAAGTATAGTAGGAACCCCCTGGGCGGGTAGAAGTATAAAGAGTGAGTAAGCTTCAAAACAGTTTGTTTATGTACGAAGTAGCATCATGATTTGATTGATATCAGCAGATCAAATGAGTTCTTCATTCATTCATTGAATGATAAATCACTACAAGTGAAGGAGATACACGATTTAAATAATGGAAGATCCAATATTTCAAAATTGTATCTAGAATGACTGGAAAAGTGGAAACAAGACCAGATATAATTTGATCGTTATGAGCAAATCCAAAATCTTTGTAGACCGAACCAATCATTAGTTCCCACCCCCGGGGTGAGTGGAATCCGATACATAAATCAGTTAATAAAAGAATAGAAAAAGCCTTTATTGTGTCGCTTAAGTTATAGAGGAATTCCTGAACCCAAGAATTCAGAATGACAAGTTCTTCATTACCCAGAATAGAATAACCACTTAGAATAGCAAAACAGATTATATTTGTCGAGAAATCCAAAATGATATGGATATGATCTTCGTTGTGCATTTTGACCAATTGCATCGTCTCTTTGTGGATTCCTATACGAAGCTTTTGTATCTGTGTCTCCGGGTACTCTTTTATCATTTCATCCAACAGGAATAGTTGTTCTAATTCTACGAATCTTTCTAGAACGTTCTTTTCTTGAATATCATTCAAAAAAGTTTCGGATTGTCCGGTATTCCACCAATTAGTAACCCAAGGTTCCAGACTTTTATTAAATGAGAGAGAGATCCACCAGGGCAAAAAGACTATAGATGCAAGATACGGGAGGGGAGTCAATGCTTTCTTTTTTGACACTTTTCATCTGTGAATTGTTAATGAACCCGCTTCATTCGCCGACTCTATCTGATCCGATATTTCTATGAAGCATGAGTTCTATAACAAGGTATGGAACCTATGGATCTATTCCTTTTTTTTTTGAATTGTTTAGTCCTTGGATCTAGAAAGAATATAGAAATAGAAATAGAATAAGGGCCCGTTTCGAATGAAGAAATAATCAAATACTTTTCCCAGATATCTCAGTTGGTCAAATTCGAACCAATTCTATCTTCATTTGTTCTTTCGATGAATGCCCAAAAGAACCGCTTGAAATAATGAATATTTTTTTGATTTCGAGACGAAAGAACTCCCCTCAATTATTTTTTCGAAATTTTCACTGGCTACCCACGACCCGGGAATAATTGAGGGGATATTTCTGAAAAATATTAATGATGAAATCCGAAATAGGTGACAAAACGAGAGAGAAATTGGATAGTTATGAGAGATCTAAACGTTTGGTTATCCAGGAGCTAAAGAAAGGATCAAAAAAGAAACATCGATTGACAAAAGAAAGATAATTAACGGGATATGATACATCTGTATCTAATGTATTAATCCAAAGTATTGGTCCTAAAAAGATAAATTATGTATTCCGAAATGCTCTGATATGTGTGATGAATACATACTTATTAGACTTGTTACTAGTAGAATTGAGTTCTATATGCAGAAAAAGGAGTTTTGGTCGATCAAAATTGCTTCTTATTATGGTTGTTCCGTATACGTCCGCCTGCTTTATTCTATGGGCCACAGAAGGATTACCAACGGAACGGGGGAAATAGAATCTAACATGTTTTGCTCGAATGAACGTTCCGAAGAAGCTTCAGTTATATTTAAAAGGGGGTTCCTGGGTCCCTTCCCTCATGCTGAGAAAGCATTCATTCCCTTCATTTCAAAATACTTCAATTGGCACGCGCAAGAAATAGGCCAATTCAGCAGCTTTTTGTTCAATTTCTCGTGGAGTCAAATTTTCGTCAGTACGGGTCAAGGGAATGGCGCCCTGGCCTCTGATTTCCATATAAAGGACACGTCGAGGATAAAGACCCTCTTTAACTTCCATTCTGATCGATTGAATCTCTCTCATAAGGAATCGAAGGAAGATGCGACGATTTATTCCAGGAAATCCCCAACGAAAAATACACACTATTCCTTCTTTTCTATCGAATCGATCATAACCGCTACCTACATTCCACGAAATTGTGCACCACAAATAGGAACTAATGAACAGACCTGCGATCCCATAGAAAGACATCACGATTCCTTGGGGAAAAAAAATGATTTGCTGAGACGGGAATAAAGATATCAGATTCCTACCAAGATAACTGGAAGTTCCAACCAATAAGAATCCTAGTGAACCTAAAAAAAGGATACAGGCCCAGCAGAAATTACTGATTTTTCGAGACCCCGTTATAAGTTCTATCCATATACGTTCTGATCGATAGTTCATACTAGATTCAGTTGCATCCTATTGGAATTGAGAGAAGAGAATAAGCCAAATGAATTTGATTTTACTTTTTTTATTTTGCTCCCGAAGTAACTCTCATCAACTAGCACTATTATGACGCGAACTATTAGGAGTAATTCATCGAATTGGTTAGATATAAAATAATAACATCCCCTTCGTATAATACCACCACTATGTATATCTACATAATATAGATACGTTAACTTTCTATTTCAGATATCCGCTCTGATCCATTTTAAAACAGCTATCCCCCCATATACATGCATTTATCCATATATAATGTATCCGCATGTATAATCACTTTTTTATTTGTGCCCGGAGGGGGCCACATGTCGTATCATATTCCACTAAATGGATATCCCTATTATGATCCAAGTCCAAGTGTTGAAATAAATTGATGAAATTTTGTCCTATCAGGTCTAAACAATCTTGTTTTTTTGAACATGAAGAGATAAAGAAGCCATTGCAATTGCTGGAAACACTAAGCCCACTAAAGGCACAAAAATAGAGGGTAAATTGAAATCTGTCATAGAATGGGTGCCTCGATTTAATATTTGTACCTGTTATAAAGATATCTTATCTTATGATAAGTATATCTATTATAAGTATTATTAAGTATATAATAAGTGCAAGGAATGTAGAGCTAAATAAGTGTATCTATTCACCTTTCTACAAGAAATAGATGGATGATAATCCGCTTTATTATTCTTGTTCTACCGCCCTTATCTTCTAATAAAGAGTTTCTTACGAGTTTCCTAAGGATTTGTTAGAATCCGATCCAACAGGAATTCATAGTCAAAAGTGTAGGTCCTCGGGAGATATAAAAATATGCAACACTTCCCTTATAGATTTGAATTATTCTATATATATTAATACGATATATATTAATATGAAAGAAGGGAACATGAAATTCTTTTGATTTTTTTTCCCAATTCCATTCCGCGGAAGGAAGAATTCACTCTTTTCCTCCTGATAGGGGGTTCCTGATTACTAATCATGAATAGGGGTAGGATAAAAAATCTGCATCAAAAAAAGTAATTATCCGAAACTTCCTATAGAAGTTATGTTACCAAAGAAAACTCCACTCTTCTTATTTTGACTTTGATTCCGATGAACTAAAGTTCGCTACAAATAACTGAGCCTAGCGCTCTACTTGAATTTTGATTCAAGGGAAAGAAACCGTGTAGCTGAAATAATTCACTCAGAACACCTTTTAAAGGATTACGTGGTACGATTGGATCAAATAAGCCCTTATGGAATAAATACTCAGCTGCTTGTGAACCGTCAGGTACTGTCTTATTCAATGTTTGTTCAATTACTCTTTTCCCCGCAAATGCAATGTAGGCATTGGGTTCAGCAATAATAATATCTCCCAACATACCAAAACTGGCCGTTACTCCGCCGGTTGTAGGAGATGTAAGGATTGATACATAGAATAACTTTTTATTGAATTGATAATCATATAAAGCGGAAGATATTTTAGCCATTTGCATCAAACTCAAACTTCCTTCTTGCATGCGTGCTCCTCCAGAAGCACACACCATAATAACAGGTAGAGATCTATTAGCAGCATATTCGATCAACCGGGTGATTTTCTCGCCTACTACGGATCCCATACTACCCCCCATGAACTGAAAATCCATAACCCCAATGGCTATGGGAATCCCATTTAGTTGACCTATGCCTGTTTGAACAGCCTCAGTTAAACCTGTCTTTCTTTGATACGAATTGATACGATCTCTATAAGGTTCCTCTTCCGAGTGAAATTCAATGGGGTCAATAGAGACCATGTCTTCGTCCATAGGATCCCAAGTGCCCGAATCAACCGAAAGTTCGATTCTATCTGAACTACCCATTTTCAAATGATATCCACATTGTTCACAAATATTCATTTTTGACCTAAAAAATTTCTTATAATTTAATCCATAACAATTTTCGCATTGAACCCATAAATGTCTGTATTTTTTATTTCCATCGAAATCATTAGATCTTCCTCTTATATTGAAATCACTGCCATTACCGCCAGTTCTTATACTAGAACTCCCCCTGTCACTATCACTTACACTTTCACCACTACAAATGTAACTATAAATATAACTGTAAATGGGATTGTCGCTACCACTCGAAATGTACTTATTAATACTGATTTCAGAACGAAGATAACTATCAATGCAACTATTAATGTGATTATTCCAACTATACGTAGTATCATACATATAATGATCATAGTAGCGATTGTCACTCTTAGACCCGCTATTCAGATAACTAGAAAAAGCAGTTTCTAGTTCACTCAGAAAAGAACTATCATTGTCAATCTCAAAAACCCGATTTTCAATATCAAAATATACGGAATAACTGTTACCATTACTATCCCTAACTAAAAAAGTGTCATCAGAGATGAAACTCCAAATGTCTCTGACACCGAAAAAACGATCAACATTACTGCAACTATTACTTTCGCGCCAACCATGATTATGATTGTTTTTATTCGTATCATTTAGAATGGGATCTTCACTTCCACTGGTATTTCCAACAGGACGACCAAGACTGTCCATTGATTTACCTAGCCCACACCTGTGTTCTAACTCCTCGTTAGACAACATTGAATTGAACCACCATTTTCCCATAGATCCTTCCTGCCCCCTATTTGAAAATACAATAAATGAATAGTCATTCGACGAAAAATCATTTTACTATTTCATTTCCTATCGGAATACGCATATAGATCCAATCACTAGGATTATTAACTAATAACGAGTAACTATTGAACGAAAGAAATGATTTTGTGGGAATCGGGAGTATCAATTCACTATATATGATATGATGGAACCTTTTCTTCAATTATTATAAATAGAAGATAGGTTTCTCCCATGTTGTGTACAAACTCTCATCGAAAAGAGAAATATTTGTTTCCTCCTAGGAAGGATTCATTTTCGTATAATCTCGTATAATAAT